CCCAAGCATTTTCAATTTCCCCGTGAATTTTATCGAAAAATATTCCACGATTTGCTGTCATGCTTCATCAAATCACATGAATCCATTTAGCAATACTGGAATTTCTATTCTTTATACTGAATTACATGAAATTTGACCTAATCCCGTGTATCAAATATTTATTAGTGTATGAAATACCTATTATGAAAAGAGAAAGAAATAACTATTATGAAAAGAGAAATAAATAATAGAATTTTCTACTGAACTTCGAAGGAAGGAATTTGCAACAAAACAAAAAGATAGAATCGAAATTCTAATCTAAAAAAGGATTGGAAAATTCTACTAGGATTTCAAGATTTTTTTTTAGGAATATAAAAAAATGCATTTCATTTCTATCATTATTATGATATTCCATATTCAAATTCAATTGGATACAAAAAAAAAAATACATTTGGGATTGTCAAGAAAAGAGATATTTTGAAGTGAAGTATTTTGGGGAGAATATGAGTAGAATATGAGTAGAGTATGTAATGTGTAATGTAGCGTGTATTTTTGAAACATGCATATATTGAATTCCAGCTATAGATCTGTCTCTAACTTTATTGCAGTCATATTTGTTCAGGATAACACATAACATGTCATGTGAATTTTTACAAATTTTCTATTGAAAATTGTAAAAAAAAAGGAGAAGCACGAGAATTTCTTGAAAATTCCGTATAGTATTGTTATCAATATAGATATATCTATATAGATATGGATAATATACTCGATTAGATAATATCTGTGTAACAATTCAAATTTATGTTCTAGGGTTTACATATATTGACAGTTGCTGTTATAATTGGAATGAACAAAGTTTTTTAATAAAAAAGCAATATTGATTGGTTATGTATCAATTTTTCTTTTCTGATCTCATTAAGAAAAAAACCATTTTATATTCAAATATTCAAGAATAATGAATCAATTAATAGTTAACGGTTGCGATTTGTCTCAAGATTGTTTTTCAATTTTTCAATAGAAAAAAGGGGGAGTATTCTCATATACTTCATATCGATATTTTCATTGGCGGCATGGCCGAGTGGTAAGGCGGGGGACTGCAAATCCTTTTTCCCCAGTTCAAATCCGGGTGTCGCCTGATCGATAAGACACTTGAAATGAAATATTAAATTTTTTTAACTTTTTTTTACAAAGTTTTTTTTCCAACAGAAGCAAGCGAGGGAGGGAAAGGGAGTCTTGAGAATTGCGTTTGATTCTAAATTCTAAACATCAGTAGCTTTGTTTGTTCTAAAAAATGCTGTAAATATTTTCGTCTCGGATTCAAGGAAAGATTCTAGTAGTGAAAAGGAATCAATAATTTTAGAAATGATAGTTCTTTCACTACACAACTATTGTAGTGTCTGTCTCCTGACTGGGTCTTGAATTAGATTGGATAAGAATAAGTCGGATAGGGAATTCCTTTTTTAGTTATAGAAAAGGCAGAAGAAAAACCTTGTATACAGACTAATGGAAAGTTAAAGCTTTATGAGTGCTTCCACTTTTTATCAATATTCTTTTAGATAAATTAGATTGAATAGCTTTCATTTAGCTAATTCGCTTTCGTAATATTGAAAGTATTCTTTAGATTTTAATATTCTATATTCTAATAAAATTAAAAAGTTTTGATTCTAAAATAGAAGAAAAGAGAAAAAATTTTTTTAGTTATTTTAGAGAACGAATTGGGAGACATTTAAGGGATTCTTTCAAATAGAAAGAAGAGTCTAAGTATGCAAATGAATCTGTCTTTATTCTTTTTTTTATTCAATTCTTAAGGAAATGAGGGGAGAAAAGAGAAATCTTATTATTCCCACCTGTTAGTAACATTCATTTACTTATAACTTCCTATGATGTTTTTTTTTATGCTTAATGTTTTCCGATTTTACTAAAAAGAATCAAAAAAACTTTTTAGATGTTCTAATAGATAGAATGAATTCTTGTTTTTCGTCAATGATATTAGTCCAGAATCCTTTTTTTGACTCTGTAACAGCAATTCCACTATTATAGTATAGTATTTTTAGCGAATAATACAAAAAAGAGAATAGAAGAAAAAATTGGAAAAAAGAATGAAATAGTTCCTTCATATTTATAGAGATAGGAGACAAAATTTACATGGATATAGTAAGTATTGCTTGGGCTGCTTTAATGGTAGTTTTTTCATTTTCCCTTTCCCTCGTAGTATGGGGAAGAAGTGGACTATAGGGATACTCAAAATTGAGTTAAGGGATCCAAGTAACCTTTTTGTTTTCTACCTGGGTTTTTTAATTTCTGAACTATTGAATGAAAATATTTCATTTATACTAATACTAATGAATTGAGTTCAAATAGAAAATATATCTTCATTTTAGAGTTCTATTAGATTCTAGTAGTGTAATGTAGTCTATGTATCTTATAGGAATTGAAAATACTCTTTCAATCAAACAAATATTTGAATTATTCCCATATTCCTATTTTAATAAAATCAAGGGAATCAAAAAGAAGAAGAAATGGATTCCTACTCCAATCAAATTATTCTTCAAATTTCTATTTCGATGAACTGACGCTTAATCTGGTTATACATATATGGAAAAGACGCTTAATCAATTTGAAAATACATATATGGAAAATGGCGGACCGCGTAATGACCATTCCTGTTTTTTTACCCCCTTTTTTTCATAAGATACCGGAATTGTTTGTAAAAAGAATCTGAAATAAAAAAAATTGGACGCAATTCTCAGATAGTAGAAATCAAATCTATTTCTACTATCTGGATTACGCTGATTGTACGATCATTTTTTTAAAGAATTCCTAAAAAGAAAATGAAGAAGTCATATTTCAGTGAAATTAGTCACTTTTACTTACCGTTTTTACATAAATTATAAGTAAAAAAGCAGTAGGAACTAGAATAAACAGTGCAGTAGCAATAAATGCGAGAATATTTACTTCCATAATCTTTCTTATGTTCTATTTCTCTTAAATTTCAAATCAAAAAAATTCGGGATTTAATCCCATAGAGATGATAAATCTTTCAACAGAGATGATAAATCTTTCAACAAAGGTATAAATTGGATTTCGATGATATCAAATCGGATCAATATCATGAATCACAAAATCTGAGCTATCAAATCAACTCATGAAATAGTATAACATAGGAAGATCTTTTATCCATACTAAAGAAAAAAAAACATTTCTTCTTGATGAAATTCCAAAAATCCTTTCCTTCGTTTTTCGTCGAAACAAATGAAAAAGCAGGGGGAGCCCCATTAGGAATAAAATTTTGTTTATCAATTTGATTCCCTACAAATACACAAAAAATGAATTGATGTCTTTTTTATTTTTTTGGATTTGTATCCAACGGGATTGACGGGGCTCGAACCCGCAGCTTCCGCCTTGACAGGGCGGTGCTCTGACCAATTGAACTACAATCCCAGGGAAAGGGGTGTACTTTATAAATATAAATATTTTTACGGACCGTTTCTTTCAAACCTTTTCTTTTTAGATTTCGGATTCGAACCTTTTTGTTGTAAATGAAAAAAGCGTCTTTTTGTATATATTGATATGTATATCGATATCCACTTTAGTGAGATCGACACAAATTACTCGTAATCCGTTTGTTATTGACAAATCGATTGAAAATTGAATCAATGAAAAAAAAATTTAGTTATTTTTTCATATTTTTACGGACCGTTTCTTTCAAACCTTTTCTTTTTAGATTTCGGATTCGAACCTTTTTGTTGTAAATGAAAAAAGCGTCTTTTTGTAATCAATGAAAAAAAAATTTAGATATGTTTCTTATTTGAATTCTTCCGTATCAGAGCACATCAGTCATTTCCGGAGAACTAGAAATGGGTTATAGAATTTCATAGTGGATCAGCAAATTCTTGGGCCGAGCTGGATTTGAACCAGCGTAGACATATTGCCAACGAATTTACAGTCCGTCCCCATTAACCGCTCGGGCATCGACCCAGCACAAGAGGAAGAATACATTTCAGTTTTTATGGAAAATTCTTGATCAACTTCCTTTCGTAACACCCTACCCCCAGGGGAAGTCGAATCCCCGCTGCCTCCTTGAAAGAGAGATGTCCTGAACCACTAGACGATGGGGGCATACTTGCCCGACCGCCATTATACTACGTTCATAGTATGAACAATTTTTTGAAATTGTCAATATTATGATTCGATAAAAAAAAATATTTTTCGCTCTTTCAGAATTCCATAAAGAAATTTTTTTTATTCCAGTCATAATAAGAAAAAAAAGAAGTAATGTTCAAATAAAGAGAAAATTTTTTACGGGAATGATTGGTTTGTTGCAAAGGACGGGAGGTTAAAATTTCATTTCTGTCATTTATTACTAATACTAAGATTCGATAAGTAGATTTATATCTAATACTAAGCCGGGAAAAAACTTTTGAAAATTTGGGTTCTTTCAGAATTCCATAGAAATTTTTTTATTCCAGTCATAATAAGAAAAATTGAATCCATTTTATCAATGATTCGATGAAATTTTTGAATTTGTGAGTCCTTTTATGTATCTATGTATCAATAAAATGAATTTAGTGTTATGATTAGAATGACGTCAAGAATCCATTTTGAAATAATGTATTCTTTTGATATTGATCAAATCGAATCTTAATCAATTCTTTTTTTTTACTATATTCTATTCACTAGGTAAATCCCATTTTTTGTTCTTTGATGAGTCATTATGCAAATAATAGATATTGATGTACATTTCTTCGAATCCCATTTATATCATTTCATTTATATAATTGATATAAATTGATAGAATAAATATACACAGTAACAAATAGATGTACTAGTCATACTAGTTCCTTATTTAGGAATTGAAAGAAAAAGGGCCCTTTTAACTCAGTGGTAGAGTAACGCCATGGTAAGGCGTAAGTCATCGGTTCAAATCCGATAAGGGGCTTTTTCATCTTTTTTTCAAATTTTCAAAAGCAATAGTATTTCTATTTTAAGGAAGAATAGAAAGATTGTTGCTATTTTGAAAA